AATTGATAGCTTTTGGAAAAGGAGGAAGGCGCTATTTCAATATTCTTTGATTTCAAAGGAACATTATCAATCATCTAAAAAATGGAATACAAAAAAAAGAATAGAAAAAAGCCGGCTATCGGAATCGAACCGATGACCATCGCATTACAAATGCGATGCTCTAACCTCTGAGCTAAGCGGGCCCACATCACAGAAATCTTATATGCATAGTAATTGACTAAACTACTGGAATTGGAATCTTAGTTATTAACTAGTCAATATTATATTGAATATTCTAGAGCATAAGGATTAATATAGCGATCTAGAATTTCGATTTATCACAATTCTAATACTAATAATAGTGATTGTAAATATTGTTAATATTCTTTTATTTTCAATTATTTTCAATTTGAATTGAATGGTAAATATTATTTTTCATTTCTTTTTTTGGCATTGGAAATACTTTTTATTACAGTTCTATATTTGATTCTATATTATATATCTATATCTCTCTCATTCTATATTTAATTTATTTCAAATTCTAATTGTTTAATGGAATGGTTAGTTATAACTAATGAGACATTCCTCCGTTTTCAGGCGAAAGTTAAAAAACAAGAATCGATCGTTCAAGTATTCCAAATTGAATGGCAAAATGACAGGAAGCGAGACATATAGATCGGGTATATATCCATCTATATTGAATTGCGGATTCCGAAATGATAAAATCATTTTTGATTGGACAAAAAAAGGGTCTCCTATAGAAGATAGTTAAGAAAATCAAAGAGGAGAAAACACGTTTTCGAGATAGGAATCGGTATCTAATGAATTCAATGGTTCCAGTATAAATGAAAGAAAAAGAAAAAGGAATGACATCCCAACGGGATCCTAATCTCAAAACAAAAAGAAAGGGGGATATGGCGAAATTGGTAGACGCTACGGACTTAATTGGATTGAGCCTTGGTATGGAAACTTACTAAGTGATCACTTTCAAATTCAGAGAAACCCTGGAATTAACAAAAATGGGCAATCCTGAGCCAAATCCTGTTTTCTCAAAACAAAGGTTCAGAAAAAAAGGATAGGTGCAGAGACTCAATGGAAGCTATTCTAACAAATGGAGTTAAATGCGTTGGTAGAGGACTCTTTACATCGAAACTTCAGAAAGAAAAAGAATGAAGTGCAGGAGAACCGTATATACATACGTATTGAATACTATATCAAATGATTAATGACGACCCGAATCCGTATTTTTTCTATAAAAAATAGAAGAATTGGTGTGAATCCATTCTACATTGAAGAAAGAATCGAATATTCATTGATCAAATCATTCACTCCATAGTCTGATAGATCTTTTGAAGAACTGATTAATCGGACGAGAATAAAGATAGAGTCCCGTTCTACATGTCAATACCGGCAACAATGAAATTTATAGTAAAAGGAAAATCCGTCGACTTTAAAAATCGTGAGGGTTCAAGTCCCTCTATCCCCAAAAAGACTATTTAACTCCCCAACTATTTATCCGACCCCCTTTCCTTAACGGTTCCAAATTCCTTATCTTTCTCATTCACTCTATTCTTTTAGAAATGGATTTTTTTTCTAAGAGTAAATGGTTTTCTCTTATCACAAGCCTTTTGATATCTATGATACACATAGAAATGAACATCTTTGAGCAAGGAATCCCTAGTTGAATGATTCCCGATCAATACAATATCATTACTCATACTGAAACTTACAAAATCATCTTTTTGAAGATCGAAGAAATTCCCCGGCTTTGAGAAAATTTGTTAATCGACTTATTTGACATAGACCCAGTTCTATGATAGAATCAAATAAAATAAGGATACCACCCAAAGGACTCGAAATCCTCATGTTAACGGTTCCAATTTCCAATCCAGATTGGTAGGATAGAGGACTGGAAATCCTCGTTCCAATCTAATCTGGGTTGGAAATCGCCGGGATAGCTCAGTTGGTAGAGCAGAGGACTGAAAATCCTCGTGTCACCGGTTCAAATCCGGTTCCTGGCACATGATTAATTTGTATGGGTCTCTCTTCCCTAGAATTAATTTCGAATTAATTGATATGAATCAACATACATATTCTTTTAGAGTCTAGATTAGAATAATAGCTTTATCCAGTTTGGCGAGATATACCCCATCTAGAACATAGATGGGTAGAGTTTCTTAGATAAAGTATCTAAAAGAATTGGATTCTATCTCCTCTTTTTTTCTCCTCTCGTTCAAATCAAACGAATTTGTTTGAATACGTAATATATATTCGAAAGGTAAAATTAGTTAATTGTTGAAAGGCTCAAAAGTCAAATCCGAATCTAGGGGGTTGAAATAGACAAGATTCATCTCAGATCCAAAGAAATAGAATCCGATATTATCTCATTTCTTTGTCTTTTCTTTCATCTTCGATTTCTCCATTCATTCCTATATGCCTTTCTAGAACCCGTCTAAGTAATGTGCGCAGTACAAAGTTCATGATGCAGAACTCATTTGGTTCATCCTATTGGTGTGCCCCA